ATGCATACTTTAAGTAATTTAGAAGAATACATAGCATTAATTTATGAAAAATACTTAAGAAGATCATTAATCGAACTTGGAGAGGAAATAATTGAAAGTGGTTATTTAACTGAAATACCATTAGAAACAATTTTTACAAAAATTGAACAAAATTTTTTTCTCATATCTGAAACTAAATCAAAAAAACATATGATTAGTGTCCAAGAAGGATTACAACAAGTCTTAAAAGAAATTGAAGAAGGTTTAAGGATACCAAGGTTACCTGGATTAAAAACAACGTTTCTAGAGTTTGATATAATAACTCAAGGGTTCCAAAATTCTGATCTTATTATCATTGCTGGTCGTCCTTCAATGGGTAAAACTGCTTTTGCTTTTAATTTAGCAAAAAATATTGCCCAAAATCATAAAACAGGGGTAGTCTTTTTTAGTCTAGAGATGACTCGCCAACAATTGCTCTATAGATTATTGGCCTCTGAAGTTGGAATAACAAACACCAGATTAAGAGCATCAAGAATTAAAGAAACGGAATGGGTTAAAATAAATAATAGGATTCAGGATTTATCACAACTAAGACTTTTTATTGACGATACTCCAGATTTATCCGTAGGTGATATAAAATTAAAAGTAAAGACAATTAATCTTGAATCCTCAAACCGAATAAATTTGGTAGTCATTGATTATTTACAACTACTAGAAGGTTTAAACCAAGATGCGAATAGAGTCCAAGAACTTTCTAAAATTACACGAGCTTTAAAAAAATTAGCCCGTGATTTAAATATTCCAATTATTGTTTTATCTCAATTAAGTAGGAATGTAGAGAGTAGAATAAACAAAAGACCAATCTTAGCAGATTTAAGAGAAAGTGGTTGTATTAATTTTTCAGTTAAAACGTACACTACCCAGCCAAAAAAAATAAAAGATAATTCTATTTTTTGTTGGACGGGTGATTGTATTTCTAAGCAAAAAATTTCTGATATCAAATTCACTGGGCAAAAACCTGTATACAAATTAGAAAGTAATTTAGGGTGGTCTTTGCTAATAAGTAGTAATCATAAAATCTTAACAAATAAGGGGTGGAAAAAAATTGACCAGTTAGCCCTAAATAATTTTATTAGTGCAAAATTATTGCTCGGGTTTAGATCTTTAAATAATTTAAGCAAATATTGTATTACCTGGGATAAAGTAACTAGGATAAGATATCAAAAGCTAGCCCCTGTTTATGATTTACATATTTCAAATTATTCAAACTATTTAACTAATCATTTAATCATTCATAATTCTATTGAACAAGATGCAGATGTTGTAATTATGTTATACCGTGATGAGTATTACAATAAAGATACATTAGAAAAAAATATAATTGAACTAATTATAGCGAAACATAGAAATGGCCCAGTTGGATCCACAAAATTAATCTTTGACCCAAAATATCTTAGATTTTCTAATATTTAATCACTTATTCTAATCTTGTAAACTTAAGTTTTGAACTTTTATAGTATTGCCGAATAAAAAAATATAGAATAAATTTTTTTATAGCTACTAATTAGTTAAAATTTAATTTGACCTAGAAGCTAGAATTGGTTTATTCTATATTTTAATACTTTTGTGTTTGGGCTCTAGAGCGTCCTTAGTTCAGTTGGTAGAACATAGGTCTCCAAAACCTAGTGTCGAGGGTTCAAATCCTTCAGGGCGCGTATTATGTAAAAAGAAATAAGAGAAGAACTTAACTCGTAATAAAAATTAAAAACTAGAAATCTTATAATAAATTTTTAATTTTAAAATTATTAAATTCAAAAAAAAATATATATATATGGCAAAAAAAGTAACTAGCATAATAAAACTTGCTTTATCTGCAGGTAAAGCTGTTCCTGCGCCTCCAGTAGGTCCAGCTCTTAGTCAACACGGGGTTAATATTTCGGCTTTTTGTAAAGAATATAATGCAAAAACAGTTGACCAAATTGGTTTAATTATTCCAGTAGAAATATCAGTATATGAAGATAGATCTTATACATTTATACTAAAAACTCCACCAGCTTCAGTGTTATTAGTTAAAGCTAGCAATATAAAAAAAGGGGCGTCGGAACCAAATCGACAAATAGCAGGATCAATCACGGCAGATGAGATAAGAAAAATAGCTGAAATTAAATTACCAGATTTAAATACAAAAAATTTGGAGAGTGCTGTTAAAATTATTGCAGGGACTGCAAAAAATATGGGAATCACAATAATTGATTAACATTTAACAAATTTTAAATAATGGGTCCAAAAAAATAATGAGGAAATTAAATAAGCGAACGAAAGAGAACAGACAAAAAATAGAAAAACGCTTATATAGTCAAACTGATGCAATCCGTATTTTAAAAGAAACTGCAAATGCCAAATTTGTAGAATCAGTTGAAGCACATATTTCTTTATCAATTGATCCAAAATATAGTGACCAACAATTACGAAGTACCCTAATTTTACCTAAAGGAACTGGTAAAACCAAACGTATTGCAGTATTAATGCCTTTAGAAAGTATTACAGCAGAGTATAAAGAATTAGCTGATTTAATTGGTTCTGATGATTTAATAGAAATAATTACTAAAGGTGATATAAATTTCGATATCCTAATTGCTACCCCTGAGATGATGCCAAAATTAGCTAAATTAGGTAGAATTTTAGGTCCAAAAGGGTTAATGCCATCACCAAAAGCTGGCACAGTAACAACTGATGTAAAATTAACATTAGAAGAATTTAAAAAGGGTAAATTAGAATATAGAGCAGATAAGACAGGTATTGTTCATTTATTGATTGGGAAAAGCAATTTTGCTGATTCTGATTTATTAGAAAACTTAGTCGCTGTCTATACTTCAATTGAAAATAATAAACCTCCTGGAGTAAAAGGACGTTATTTTAAAACTTTTCATATTTGTAGTACAATGGGACCTTCAATCGAAATTGATATTTCTCCCTTAAAACTTTAAACTAGTTAAATTCATAATTATCTTTTCCCAAACGAATTAAAAAATATAAAATAAAAATATGACTGAAAAAATTTCGACTTTAATCGATGAACTAAAAACATTAACTTTATTAGAAGCCGCAGAATTAGTTAAAGCTATCGAGGAAACATTTGATGTTGATGCATCTACTGGTGGAGGAGTTATGATGATGAACCAAGGTGGCTCAACTTCTGACAATGGTGAGGTAGCAGAAGAAAAAACAGAGTTTGATGTAAGCTTAGATGAAGTGCCCAAAGACAAAAAGATACCTATTTTAAAAGTAGTTCGCTCTGTAACAGAACTAGGACTAAAAGAAGCTAAAGAATTAGTTGAGAATACACCAAAAATTATAAAAGAAGGATTAACAAAGGCCGCTGCAGAAGAAACTAAAAAAACCCTTGAAGACGCTGGTGCAGTTGTAACACTGAAATAATTGTTTAACTACTCCTTTAGTAAATCTAAAGATCAATCATGTTTTCCTACCTAGGGTAGGAAAACATGATTGATCTTTAGATTTACTAAAGGAGTAGTTAAACAATTATTTCATTAAATGCTTTTTCATTTTTTAGAATAGCTCATGTTCTACATGAGATGCAATTGTACAATTTGATTCAGGGTAAGCTATACAAGTTAATACAAAGCCTTCTTCCATCTGATCTGGTTCTAAAAAAGATTGTTCTGATTGATCTACCTCCCCCTCTAGTAATTTACCTGCACATGAGGAACACGCCCCGGCACGGCAAGAATAGGGAAGATTTAACTCTTGATCTTCAGCTGCGTCTAAAATAGTTTGGTCGCTCTCACAATTAATAACTTGATCCAGGTTTAACTCTGGGTTTATAATTTTTACTTTAAACATACAATTAAATTTGGTTTAAAAAGAATAAATATTACAAGCAAAATTTATTTTAATCTAAATAATAACGTAATATATAATACAGGTAGTTAGAGAATTTGTCAAAGTTATCATCCTTATATAGAAATTTAGAAATTACATAGTATTACATAGTAAGAAAGTCAAAAACATGTTCACTTAATTAGGAGCTTATAACAAATGGCATTACCATGGTACCGTGTTCATACTGTCGTTCTTAACGATCCAGGCCGATTAATTGCCGTTCATTTAATGCATACAGGATTAGTTGCAGGATGGGCTGGTTCAATGGCATTATACGAATTATCTATATTTGATTTCTCAGATCCTATTTTAAACCCAATGTGGCGTCAAGGTATGTTTGTTATGCCTTTTATGACTAGATTAGGTGTTTCTGACTCATGGACAGGGTGGGATATTGCCGGAGAAAGATCTGAACCAATTGTAAGTTTATGGTGTTACGAAGGAGTAGCTTATACCCATATTATATTATCAGGTTTATGTTTCTTAGCTGCTGTTTGGCATTGGGTTTATTGGGATCTTGAATTATTCCGTGATCCAAGAACAGGTGAACCTTCTTTAGATTTACCAAAAATTTTTGGTATACATTTATTCTTATCTGGTTTATTATGCTTTGGTTTTGGTGCATTCCATGTAACTGGGTTTTTTGGTCCTGGTATTTGGGTTTCCGATGCTTATGGATTAACAGGCCAAGTTCAACCAGTAGCACCTTCATGGGGAGCTTCAGGTTTTAATCCTTTCAATCCTGGTGGAATTGCCTCACATCATATGGCGGCAGGAAGCTTTGGAGTCTTAGCAGGTGGTTTCCATTTAACTTTACGACCTCCTCAACGTTTATACCGTGCATTACGAATGGGTAATATCGAAACAGTATTATCTAGTAGTATTGCAGCTGTCTTTTTTGCAGCTTTTATTACTTCAGGAACTATGTGGTATGGTTCTGCAACAACTCCAATTGAATTATTTGGGCCAACAAGATATCAATGGGATAGTGGATATTTCCAACAAGAAATTGAACGTCGTGTTGAAGTTTCATTAAATGAAGGTTTATCTGAAAGTCAAGCTTGGTCAAGTCTTCCTGATAAATTAGCTTTCTATGACTATATTGGGAATAATCCAGCGAAAGGTGGTTTATTTAGATCTGGTCCTATGAACAAAGGTGATGGAATTGCAGAAGCTTGGTTAGGACATCCAATTTTTAGAGATCGTGAAGGTCGAGAATTAGCTGTACGTCGTATGCCGGCTTTCTTTGAAACTTTCCCTGTAATTTTAATTGATAAGGATGGTATTATTCGTGCCGATATACCATTTAGACGTGCTGAATCTAAATATAGCATAGAACAAGTTGGTGTTAATGTTAGTTTCTATGGTGGTAAATTAAATGGGCAATCATTTAAAGATGCACCAACAGTGAAAAAGTTTGCTCGTAAAGCTCAACTTGGTGAAGTTTTTGAGTTTGATAGAACAAGTTTAGAATCTGATGGAGTATTCAGAAGTAGTCCACGTGGTTGGTATACTTTTGGTCATTTAAATTTAGCATTATTATTCTTCTTAGGTCATTTATGGCATGGTTCACGTACTATATTCCGTGATGTGTTTACTGGTATTGGTTCAGAAGTTACTGAGCAAGTAGAATTTGGTGCATTCCAAAAATTAGGTGATGAAACAACTCGTAAACAAGGTGTAGTATAATTTATTTTTTTAATTAATTAAAAGGAAAAAATATGGGCATAGACTTTTCACAACTTTCACAACCAGCATTAGTGTATGCAACTTTATTGATAGGAACACTAATGGTTCTCTTTTTTGCTGTTTTCTTCCGTGATCCACCTAAAATACTTAAAGAATAATGATTTATCTTTTCTATCTATATAAAATTATAAAATGAAAATTTCATTAGATTTAGATAAGGAAAGATAAACCATAAATAGTTGATTTATAAGTATTAATCTTCGTGTTCCTCAAAGGGATCTCTCAAAAATTTTGACCCCGGTCCAAATGCCGTATAAGTTGAATACGCAGTTATCCCTATTAATAAGCTAGATACAAAAATTATTAAAATTGTAGATGTTTCCATAGTTTTTATTTTATTTATAATTATTAAATTACTATACTGACAAGAAATTGTTATTAATTAACTTAAACTTTATTACATTATGGCTTTCAAAACAAAATTAGGTGATATTTTAAGACCTTTAAATTCTGAATATGGTAAAGTAGCACCAGGTTGGGCTACGACATTACTTATGGGTATAGCTATGCTATTATTTTTAGTTTTTTTATTAATTATTTTACAAATCTATAATTCGTCATTAATTTTAAATGATGTTGATGTAGATTGGCAAAGCTTAGGTAATTAACTTAAATCGTAAATTCTAGGTAATGTTTCCTCTCTTTCATTCCATTTTATTTTTAAAATAATTTAAAATAAAATGGAATGAAAGAGAGGAAACATTACCTAGAATTTACGATACTAAGATAATGGTTGTAATTTAGTTTTTTTAGGTAAACCAGTATAACTACTTACAAATTTTTCGAAATCTTTCCCATCAATTGTCTCAATTTGTATTAATAATGTCGATAATTGATCTAATAATAAACGGTTTCTTTCTAATATAGTACAAGCTTTATCAAACCCATCTTCAACAATTTCAATAATTTGCATATCAATTTGATCCGCAACATCAAGGAAACAATCTGGTCTTGTTTGTAAACGTCGCCCAAAAAAAATTGAAGGTTGTGGGAGATCCATAGCCATTGGGGTTAAACTGGACATACCAAATCTTGTAACCATTTGTCTAGCTAGAGAGTTTACTTTAAAAAAGTCATTACTAGCACCACTTGTTATTTCCATTTTACCAAAAATAACTTTTTCTGCAGCTCTTCCACCAAGTGTACCTATTAACCTAGAAGATAATTGACCTCGCGTTAAAAGAGGTTGCTCATCCGGTGTAAACCAAGTTAATCCTTGAGCACGCCCACGCGGGATTAAGGTTACTTTTTGAACATCGTCATGGTTTTTTAATAATGTACCAGCTAACGCGTGTCCAACTTCATGGTAAGCAACTAACCGTTTATTTCTCGAATCATTTAAAAGAACTCCCTCTAGACCAGCAATAATTCTTTCAATCGCTGTATAGATTTGTTTAATTGATATTGTTTCTAGGTTAGCGCGAGCTGTTAAAATCGCAGCCTCGTTAAGTATGTTAGCTAAATCGGCCCCTGAAAAGCCAGCAGTTCTTTGTGCAATGAATTTAAGGGATGTTTTAGAGTCTATATTTTTGTTTCGGCTATGAACTTTCAAAATCTCTATACGCCCATAGATATCTGGTAAGTTAACTGTTATTTGTCGATCAAAACGACCAGGACGTAATAAAGCGGAATCTAAAACATCAGCTCTGTTTGTAGCGGCAATAACAATTATACCACTTGTAGGCTTAAACCCATCCATCTCGGTTAAAATTTGATTTAATGTCTGTTCTCTCTCATCATTAGTTCCTCCAACACCTGTTCCCCGTTGTCTACCGATTGCATCAATTTCATCAATAAATAAAATACAGGGAGAGTTTCGCTCTGCTGTCTCAAATAAATCACGAACACGAGAAGCACCTATCCCAACGAACATTTCAACAAATTCTGAACCAGAAATACTAATAAATGGCACCCCTGCTTCTCCCGCAATTGCTTTTGCTAATAACGTTTTCCCTGTTCCAGGAGGCCCAACTATGATTACTCCTTTTGGAGGATTAGCACCAACAGCTGTAAATAATTGTGGCATTTTAAGAAAAGAAACAAATTCTTCGAATTCTTGTTTAGCTTCATCAATACCAGCAACATCACTAAAGGAAACGCCAGTATTCGCATCTAATTGAATTTTTGCACGAGCTTTACGTAAGTTACCAAAGAAATCATAATTACTACCTTCAGAAAAAAATAGTTGGAAAACAACTAAAAGTAAAACTGGAACTAAAAGAGCACTTAGAATAGACCATGCTGATTCAAAAGTTACAGCTGGATGAGCTGTAAAGTCTATTTGAAATTCTCTTAATTTTAAAATTAAAGATGAATTACGGATAGGCACTTTTACACCTATATGTTGTAATTTATCACCTAAAGAACCAAAAGCATCAAATACTACGATTTCAGCATTTTCATATAAATCTACTTTTTTTATATCCCCATTTTCTAAATAACTTAAAAATTTATCAAAAGAAATCATTTGACTTGGATGACTCTCTTTAAAATTAATTAAATTACTTCCCAATTCTAAAAAGTTATCCCACTTAAAATAAACAAAACCTGAAATAACTGCTAACCCAACCAAAAGTATATAAAAAATCTTAGGGGTTTCATTTTTCATAAATGCCTCTCCTTAGTACATGTTAATAATAATATAGTATTATTAACACATATTAGACCAAAAAACAACTAAATAAAAATTTTATGTAAACTTAATAAAAAACAAAATATAATTTTATTTATAACTATTAATTAAATTATTTCTAAATAACTACAATACTATGGTAGAAAAAGGAGCAAAAGTACGAATTTTAAGAAAAGAATCATATTGGTATAACGATGTTGGAACTGTTGTAACAGTAGAAAGGGTTGCTTCAAATTATCCTATCGTAGTTAAATTTGTGAAAGTCAACTATAGTGGCACAAATGTAGCGAATTTTAAACAAGACGAAGTACTAGCAGCCTAGTAGTATTATTATATAGTATTATTTCTGTTCCATCTTTTTAAATTTAAAATTGGAACAGAAATAAATACTACTATTTGTAACTATATAATTCAGTCGACACACCTGGGGAAAGATCTAATATTAATAAAGTATTAACGATTTCTTTCGAATCCGATTGAATGTCAATAATCTTTTTATATCGACGGATTTCAAACTGCTCTCGGGAGTCCTTATTTACATGTGGAGATCTTAAAACACAATATGATCTTTTTTTTGTAGGAAAGGATATAGGACCCGCTACATTTAAAATCGATTTTTCATTCGCTAACGCGTCTAATATTTTTTTGCAGCATTCATTCAAAACTAAATGATTAAAAGACTGTAAAATAATTCGTATTTTTTCTTTTGACATAAAGATATAACTTATTGAATAATTTTTGAAACAACACCAGCCCCAATAGTTCGACCACCTTCACGAATAGCAAATCGCATTCCTTCTTCGATCGCAATTAAAGATATTAATTTTGCCGTCATTTTAACACGGTCTCCTGGCATAACCATTAATGTTTTTTCACCTTCATCAGTAATAAAACTTAAAATTTCACCTGTAACATCAGTTGTTCGTACATAGAATTGAGGTCTATATCCTGGGAAAAACGGAGTATGACGACCACCTTCTTCTTTCGTTAAAATATAAAGTTCAGATTCAAACGTGTTATGTGGTGTTATTGTTCCAGGTTTTGATAAAACCATCCCACGTTCTATATCATCTTTTTGTAATCCACGTAATAAAATTCCTACATTATCTCCTGCCACACCTTCGTCTAAAGTTTTTTGGAACATTTCAACACCCGTTACTGTTGTTGATTTAGTATCACCTAAACCAACTAAATCTACTGTTTCCCCTACTTTCACAATCCCACGGTCAATTTTACCAGTAGCAACTGTTCCTCGTCCAGTAATTGAAAAAACATCTTCAATCGCCATTAAGAATGGTTTATCAACATCACGAATTGGTGTTGGGATATAACTATCAACTGACTCCATTAGACTATAAATTTTATCAACCCATTTATTATCACCTTTTTGTAAAGTAGGTTCATTATTAATGGCATCAAGAGCTTGTAAAGCAGAACCTGTAAGGATTGGTATATCATCACCCGGGAAATCGTAATTAGATAATAACTCTCTAACTTCTAGTTCCACTAATTCTACTAATTCAAGATCATCTACTTGGTCTTCCTTATTTAAAAATACCACGATATGAGGTACACCAACTTGCTTAGACAATAAAATATGCTCACGTGTTTGAGGCATAGGTCCATCAGCTGCTGAAACAACTAAAATTGCTCCATCCATTTGTGCTGCACCAGTAATCATATTTTTCACATAATCTGCGTGTCCTGGACAATCTACATGGGCATAATGACGACTTTCTGTTTCGTATTCTACATGTGCAGTGTTTATTGTAATTCCACGTGCACGTTCTTCAGGTGCTGCATCGATATCTTCATATTTTTTTGCATTATTAGAATCCCCTTTAAGTGATAAAACCGCGGTAATTGCGGCAGTTAATGTAGTTTTACCATGATCTACATGTCCAATTGTTCCAATATTGATATGTGGTTTTGTACGGTCATATTTTTCGCGAGCCATAATATATAGTCCTTTTGTTATTTTATATTTTTTACTTTTGGCGTTTAATTAAATAGGATTTAATTAATAAAAATCCTTAAGAACGGAAATGGGCAAAAGCTTTATTTGATCTTGCCATACGATGAGTTTCATCTTTTTTACGGATTGCATTACCCGAACCCTTAGAAGCGTCGATAATCTCATTTGCTAATTTAATTGCTATTGTTTTTCCTGAGCGAGCTCTAGCAAATTGGATAATCCAGCATAAACCTAAATTAATACCTCGAAATTTTTTTACTTCAATTGGCACTTGGTAAGTAGAACCCCCAACACGCTTAGCTTTTATTTTAACTGCAGGACTTACATTTTTTACGGCTTTTTCAAAAATCTTTAATGGCTGATTATTTGTTCTCTCTTCTATGATACCAAACGCTTCATAAATTATTTTTTGTGCTACAGTTTTTTTGCCACTTTTTAAAATTTTTGCTATCATTAAATTTACTAAAAAACTGTCATAAACTGAATCAGCTATGGGAAATTTTCTTTTTTTATTTGTACGACGTGACATAATTTATTTTATTACCCTTTTTTTATTTTACTGGTTTTTTCATCCCATATTTTGAACGACCCTGACGTCGATCTTTTACTCCAATTGTATCGAGAGTTCCTCTAATAATATGATAACGTACTCCTGGTAAATCTTTTACCCTTCCGCCACGAAGTAAAACTACAGAATGCTCTTGCAAGTTATGACCAATCCCAGGTATATAAGCTGTAACTTCAAACCCAGAAGTTAATCTTACTCGGGCTACTTTTCGTATCGCTGAGTTTGGTTTTTTTGGTGTAATCGTATGAACCCTTGTGCATACACCTCTACGTTGAGGACAACTTTTTAATGCAGGTGATTTTGTTCGGGGTTGAATTTTTTTACGTCGTACTCGAATAAGTTGTTGTATAGTTGGCATAGATTTAAGTTTTAATTAATTTATAGGTTTTAGCTAACCACATTTTCAATCTTGTATTTTTTTAAGAACCTTTCAACACGACCTTCAGTATCGATTATTCTTTGTGAACCTGTGTAAAAAGGATGATTACCGGACCAAATATCAACATGTAATTCAGGCTTTGTGGAACCTACAATCATAATTAATTGACCGTCATAATAGACTTTTGTATCATGAAACCATTTTGGATGTATATTCTTTTTAGGCATATAAATAAGTATATAGTAAAATATTGTTTTAAATTAACGTTTTGAGTACTGAGAAGCTTTTCTTGCTTTTTTTAGACCATATTTACGACGTTCTTTAATTCGTGCATCACGTTTTAAAAAACCTTCAAATTTTAAAATAGGTCTAAAATTAATCTTATCCACTTTACAAAGAGCTCTTGCAATTCCCAATCTTATTGAATCAGCTTGCCCCTTTAAACCACCCCCTTTAACATTCGCAATAATTTTATACTTTTTATCTAATTTAACTTTTTTTAAAGGTAAGCTTATTTGATTTAAGTAAGTAAAATTTTGCTGAAAGTATTGTTCTGCTTTATGACCATTTACTTCACATGTTATTTGAGAAGTTGATTCTGTAAACGGTACTAAATAAACGATTGCTGTAGATTCTTTTTTTCGACCAATCCCATAAATATGAGGATTAGTTTGATTTTTACTCGTCATAGACTTTAATTGTTATAATTCTATTTTTTGAGGTTTTTGAGACATATGGGGATGCTCTTGACCTTTGTATACTTTTAATTTTGTAAATAATTTTCGACCTAAACGATTTTTTGGTAGCATCCCTTTAATGGCCTTTTCAAGAATACGTTCTGGTATACGAATTTGCAAATCTTCAAAAGTTTCAACTGTTTTTCCACCAGGTTGACCAGAATGGCGAAAATATAATTTTTGTACTCGTTTTTTACCACTTACATTTATTTCACTTGCATTTACTATTATAATGTAATCACCAACATCTTGTGCAGGTGTAAACATAGTTTTATTTTTACCTCTTAGTAAATTAGACACTTCCGTAGCTAATCGACCTAAACATTTATCTTTTGCATCAATTATATACCATTGTTGTTTTAAATCAAGTTTCGACGGAATAAAAGTATCTTTCATAATAATATTAAATTCTATAATAAAGTTGAATGCGGATAAAAATTACAGTAGTATAAAGTATTAATCATTAGGTGGTTCATAAAAAAGCGTTAATTTATTCTTTATTTCTTCTACTGATTTTGGACCTAGTCCTTCTATAGTTATTAGGTTCGGAGAGGGATATTCCATTAAATCCCAAGTAAAATTGATATTAACCTTATTTAAGGCTTTAATTATTCGATTTGATAAACCTAAGCCTTTTAACGATCCACTCTCCATATCAGTCACGCGTTTTAGTAATCTTTCTTCTGGTGTACTTTTTTTATTAATATTAGTTTTTTCTTTTTCGGACTTTATTTCTATTTTTTTTATTGTTTTATCACTCTCTATTGTTGTATTTATAGAAGCTCTATCTTTATTAATAGGTTTTTCTTTTCCCTTATAATCAAAACAAGGAAATTCCATATTAGTAATTGTTGATAACATATACCCTATCATATTCCGGGCTTGTATCAATGCCTGATGGGGTAATAAAGTACCATTAGTAAAAATTTCGAGGTGAAGTTCCTCGTTTGTATTTTCAACATCTTGCGGTAATGGTTTAATATAAGAATTAACCTTCAATACTGGTGCAAAATTAGAGTCGATTGGGATAAAATCTGTAGCTCCTTCGAGTTTTTGGTTTTTAGCTAGAATATAAGATTTCCCATATTCTATTTTTATTGCTAATTCAATTACTGATTCGTCCGAAATGGTTAATAAATGAATACTGGGGTTTAAAACTTTAATACCATTAGGTAAAGTCAGAGCTCCGGCAGTTATTATAGCTGGTCCTTGTGCTTTTAACAGTCCATAGCAAGCTTCCCCGGTGTTATTTTGATCATATATAATAATTTCTTTTAAATTTAATATTATTTCAAGAAGATCTTCACGGACACCTTCTAAAGGAGTGAATTCATTATTTACACCGGCAACTCGAACACCAGTAATCCGAAAGCCATATAAATTTGAAAGTAAAGCACGTCTTAACATATTACCAATTGTAGTCCCCTCACTTTGTTCTAATGAAGTAAAAACAAAATGTCCATAAAATTCATTACGGTTTAATAAATCTAAGTCTACACACTTACATTTACTATTGATCTTCATTATTTATCTCCTTTTGATTAATATCTACGTATTTTAGTTGTATAGAACTATAATAGATATATAGGTTGTATTTGCTTTTATAAAGCTGAATTATTTTATTGCTATTTTTGCAAAACAATTTCAGTTAACCCATTTTAAACTCTTCTACGTTTAGGAGGGCGACAACCATTATAAGGTATAAACGTTATATCTTTTATAGAAACGATTCTTATCCCTTTTTGATAAACTGCCCTAATCGCGGGTTCTCTACCTGGACCCGAACCTTTGATAACAACTTCTAGCCTCTTAAGTCCATATGCTTCCTTAGCTATTAATGCAGCTTTTTCGGCAGCTTTTTGCGAAGCAAATGGCGTACCTTTTCGAGACCCTTTAAAATCAACAGTCCCTGCTGAAGCCCATGATAGTGTGTTTCCATTTAAATCACTTACTGTTACAATTGTATTATTAAAAGTAGCGTGTACATGCATAGTTCCAGTAACAATAGTGCGCTTCATTTTTTTTTTCATTTCTTACATTCTCCAACCTGTGGTTAAATTTTCTAAATATTATTTACTTATTTTTTCCTGCCACCGTTTTTTTTCCTCCTCTTCTAGTTCTACCATTAGTTCTTGTACGTTGACCTCGAACAGGTAATCCTGCACGGTGTCGGCGCCCTTTAATTGAACCATTTTCCATTAATCTTTTTATATTTAAATTTGTTAATCGAAATAGGTCGGCTTCAAGTTGGTAATTTTTTTCTAAAACCTTTCTCAGATTACTAATATCTTCATCAGATAAATCTTTTGTTCTTACACCTGCTTCATCAGCATCTTTTAATCCTGCTCTGTCTAAAATTTCTTGCGCTCTAGATAAACCAATACCGTAGATCCCAGTTAAAGCATATTTAATTTTTTTATTGTTTGCCAGATCTATTCCAAGAAATCTAACCATAGTTTATCTCCATTTTCTTTTTTAATTTAGCCTTGTCGTTGTTTATGTTTAAGATTAGTACAAATTACTTGAACTCTGCCATGGCGACGTATAATTCTACATTTTTCACACATTTTTTTTACTGAAGGTCTAACTTTCATATTTTTTATAAATTATATAATTTTTTTATTTTAACTCATTTTAAATTACTTGATTGCTTCAAAAATTTAAAACATAGTTTCAGCGTTTAATAAATTCCTAACTTTTCTGAAAGTATCTACTAAAACATTAACTAAAATAAGTTGAGAGGTTAATCCAAACCCACGTAAATTTAAATTATTTACAGGTAATAAATACTCTAAACCATTCAGTAGAATAAGAACACCAATAAGAAAGACCGCATTTAAAATTGTTAATCGTTTAATGGTTATTGATAAATAACTTTGGGTTGACTTACCTGGAGTGATTCCTTTTATTGTAACAGAATTTTTACGAAATTGTTCAGTCATATCTTTTGGGTCTAAAAGTATAGTTGAATAAAATGATGTAAAAAAAAAGACTAATATACCATAGGTAAACCAATAAAAAATTTTTCCAACCCCCAAAGTTAAAGTTGTAGGAAGAGAATTTAAAAAAGAAAACAATTCGATATTAATAAGTTGTCCGTAGACTAAACTAGTAAGAGAAGATAGAATAACCATTACTGAAGAAGTAAAAACTAAAGGCATTACTCCTGCTTGGTTAACACGAAGAGGTAAATTACTATTATTCCATAATGAAAATTTATTTACATTACGTAATAATTGACTTGCAGAAACTAATGGGATTTTTACCATTGCCTCATTTATATAAATGCAACCAACTGTTGTTAATAGAAATATTCCCCCAATAAAAAAACTAACTATAATATTTTGGTTCGACAAAGCTAAAATCATAGCTCTAAGTTGATCAGGAAAATTTGACACAATATTAAAACAAATTAATATAGATGATCCATTACCTATACCATCTTTTGTAATCAATTCGCTAAACCATAAAATAATCATTGATCCTGCTATTAATGTCAGGCTTATTTGAATTAATACAAAAATGTTCCAATTAAATATTAATGGACGAAAACTATAAGTTGTGACAACACTTTCAATAATTGCACAAAAAAAAGTTAAATATCTGGTATAATCTGTAAGTTTACGTCGGCCATATTCGCCTTCTTCCTTTTGTAATTTTAAAAGAGTTGGGTTAATAGTAGTTAAAAGTTGAATTATAATAGAAGCATTTATATTAGGTAAAATTCCAAGACTTAATATACTAAAAGAAGCGTTTTCACCTCCGGAAAAACTATTCAAAATTGTAGCAACTGCAGTTGTTGAGGCATTTGATTCTAATAAAGGAGAAAATGTCTTAATATCTATATATGGAAGCGGTATAAAGCTCCCTATCCTAACTAATGTAAGTAAGCCAATTGTTAAAAAGAAACGTTGTCGAAAAGAGGGAGTATTTTTACTTCGTAATTGTAAATTCATGGAAAATTTAAATAAATAGATATTTTTCTTATATTAACAAATATTTTTTCCACTAATCTCTTTAGTTTTATCCTTATTTTCCTAACACTTGTTCTAGGGATATTTGTCGTTTTTGTATCACTTGGTCAATTGTATTTAAACTTTGTAAAGCAACGATAGTAGCCCTAGCATTATTTAAGGGATTATTCGAACCAAGTTGTTTTGATAAAATATTTTTAATACCTGCAAGTTCTAAAACAATACGTACTGAACCACCAGCAATAACCCCTGTTCCTGCCACCGCAGGTCTAATAAAAACTTTGGAACCACCTGCTATACCAATCATAGCATGAGGGATTGTTTTACCTTCAGCAATAGGAATCGTTAGGACATTTTTTTTTGCATCAGTTTCTGCTTTTTTTATAGCGGTGCTAACTTCTTCAGCTTTACCCACACCTACCCCGACTCGTTCTTCCATATCACCAACGACAACAGTTGCCCGAAAGCTTATTTTTTTTCCACCTTTTACTACTTTTGAAACCCGAGAAATTTTTACTACCCTTTGTTCCCAACGAAATTTTTTATTTGGAGTGATCATAAATGTGCTAAAATGCTAAATAAATTTATATTTATAAAACCTATAATTACTAAAAATTTAAACCAACTAACCTAGCACCTTCAGCTAGTTCTTTTATTCTACCGTGATAAGATTTTTTTCCTCTATCAAATATTATTTCTTTAATATTTTCTTCTAATAATCGTGTACCAATAATTTCTCCGACAATTTTGGAAGCCAGTTTGTTTGAAGTTTTTTCACATTTTGCTTTTACTTCTACCTCTAAAGTAGAACAACTTATAATTGTCTTTGAACAGGAATCATCAATAACTTGAGCGTAAATATGTTTATTTGAACGAAAAACAGCTAAGCGGGGTTTAAGATTATTACCTTTAATTATTTTCTTCTCTCTTTTTCCCATAATTTATTATTTCCCTGATTTTCCTACTTTACGTTTAATAATTTCACCTTTATATAATATGCCTTTACCTTTATATGGTTCAGGAGGACGTTTACTTCTTATTGTTGCCGCTAATTGACCAACAAGTTCATTATCAAACCCTGTAATAATTATCCCCACATTTTTTTCTATTTTAATCTCAATACCTAAAGGTATTGCTATGAAAACCGGATGGCTATAACCTACGTTTAGAACTAAATCTTTATCTTTTAATTGAGCACGATAGCCAACCCCTTTAAGTTCAAGTGTACGTTCAAATTTTTGTGAAACTCCAACTACCATATTAGAAATTAAAGTTCTACTTAGACCATAAAGTTGGTTCGCGATTCGTGTATTTTCATTTTTAGTTACGTAAATAATATTATCCCGTAATTCAACTGAAATTAAATCTGAAATCTTTCTAAAAAGTTTTCCATGTGGTCCTGAAACCTCGATATTGTTTTGATTAACCTCAACTTGAACATTAGATGGTACCTTTATAGGTAATTTACCGATTCTTCCCATATAAATTTAAACCTTTATTACCAAATATAACAAATAACTTCACCACCGACGCCTAATTTTTTTGCTTTATTATTTGTAAGAATTCCTTTGGAAGTTGATAATATAGCTATTCCTAGATTACTTAAAACATTAGGTAAATTGCTTTTATTCACATAAATCCTTAAACCAGGTTTGCTTATTCTTTTGATACCTGTAATGACTGGCTGTCTTTTTTGACTATGATATTTTAAACAAAGTAATAAATATTTTCTATTAGAAACTTCAATTTCTTCAAAATTAGAAATATAACCTTCTTCTTTTAAAATTTTTACAACTGAATACGTTACTTTCGTCTTTATAACTCGCACAATTTGGTGCCGAACCAAATTTGCATTTCTAATCCGAGTTAGTGTGTCTGCAATAATATCTGTTGTCACTATATTTTCATACTCCTTTTTAATCAGTTAATGGGAAACCAAACTCTTTTAGAAGAGCAATACCTTCAGTTTTTGTTTTTGCTGTTGTCACTATAGAAATATTAAAGCCTTTTATTTGATCTACATTTTCATAGCTAATTTCAGGGAATACTAACTGCTCTTTTAAGCCAAAATTATAATTACCATTACGGTCAAAACCTTTTAAACTTAAACCTCTAAAATCTCTAATTCTTGGTAAAACAAGATGAATTAATTTTTCTAAAAAAGCATACATTTTCTTACTTCTAAGAGTTACTGTTATACCCAAAACCATTTCTTCTCGAACTTTAAAACCTGCTATAGATTTCTTTGCTTTTGTTACTATTGGTTGTTGTCCTGTGATTAAACGCATTTCATCAACAGACTTTTGTAATGTTTTGTTATTTTGACCATCGACCCCTAACCCACGATTTAATTGAATTTTAACTAATTTTGGGACTTGATGATTATTCTTATAGTTAAATTGTTTAACCAAATTAGGAAATACTAAATCTTTGTATAAAAATTTAAAATTTTTTGCCTCAATTTCATTATCATTTATCATAAAATATTACTCCTGGTAAAGTGCTACATTTGAACTATGGATTGGAAATTCAATCCTTTTAATCTCACCATTCTCTTCAGGACGGGTAGGTTTAACATGTTTACTTCTTATATTGATACCTTCAATAATAAGTTTGTTTTCTTGTTTTATAATTTTTTTTACAAGCCCTACTTTTCCTTTTTCTTTGCCAGAAATTATTTTTACTTTTTCACCGATTTTTATGTGTACCTTTCTTTTTAAAATAACTTTTTTCTTCATTTAAATAACCTCAGGCGCTAATGAAACAATTTTAGTAAAATCTTTATCACGAATTTCTCTTGCAATTGGGCCAAAAATTCTTGTACCTTTTGGGTTTTTATCCATATTAATAATAACGGCTGCATTGTCATCAAAACTAATACTAGTTCCATCTTTACGTGAAACAGCTTTTTTTGTTCTTATAACAACAGCTTTAACAATATCAGATCTTTTAGTTAACATATTTGGTGTTGCTTCCTTCACAACTCCAATAATAATATCACCAAGTTTTGCATATTTGCGACGACCACCTAGTACACGAATGCACATAATTTTTTTTGCACCTGTATTATCTGCTACTGTTAAATACGTTTGTGGTTGTATCATAATAAATTTAAAAACCTTAATTAACGATTACTGCTTTATTTAGTATTTTTTTTACTATCCAACGTTTTTTTTTACTTAATGGTCTACTTTCCTCTAATAATATTTCATCCCCAATATTACAAATATCTTCTGCGTCATGTGCTAAATAACGTTTTGTTCTAACTATAATTTTTGAATAAAACTTATGTTTATAACGATATTCAACAGCAACAACAACACTTTTTTGCATTTTATTGCTTATTACAATACCAAGTCTCTTTAATTTAGCCATAAATGATTATTCCTTAAGATAATTTTCTAATTACTTTTTTGTATCATTAATAATTGTGCTAACCTATGTTTTCCATGTTTAAATTGGTGCGATTTAAAAGATTGTTTTGTTCCACGGCGTAAACGTAATTTAAACAATTGTTTTTTTATATTTAAAATCTCATTTTCTAACTCATTTTTATCTAAGTTTTTAATTTCATCGATTTTCGGTAAACTCATAATAGGTATACTTTCTTCTTTAATTTATAAGAAATTTTGTTTTAATTGGTAACTTATAAGAAGCAATTATCATTGCTTCTTTGGCAAGTTTCAAAGGAACACCACTTAATTCAAACAAAATAGTTCCGGGTTTAACTACAGCTACCCAATAGTCAACTGATCCTTTCCCTGATCCCATTCTTGATTCTGCGGCTCTGGCAGTTACTGGTTTGTCTGGGAAAACCGTTATCCATAATTTCCCACCACGTTTTGTATATCGTGTAATTGTTCTTCTTGTAGCTTCAATTTGACGGGATGTTAACCAAGTGGGTTCTAACGCTTGGATAGCATAATCACCAAAACTAATTTTATTTCCTCTTGAGGCTTTACCTTTTAATCTACCACGGTGTTGTTTTCGAAATTTCGTTTTTTTAGGGCTAAGCATTTTCTTAAATTTTGTAATTTTATTAAATAATTTTTTTCGCTAAGATCTCATTTTTAAAAAGCCATATTTTAATCCCTAAAATACCATATGTTGTTTGAGCTACTTTATAAGAATAGTCAATATTAGCACGTAATGTTTGAAGGGGAACACGTCCTTCACGAACCCATTCTGTTCTCGCAATCTCAGCGCCATTTAAACGACCTGCTATTTGAACTTTGATTCCTTGAAGTTCGTTTTCTGTTCTATAACGTCGAAGGATTTCTCGGATACATTTTCTGAATGAAACCCGTTCTTCTAATTTTTTTACTAAAACATCAACTAATATACTAGCTTCTGTATATGGTTTTGTAATTTCAACAATATTAATTAAAACTTTTTTGTTTTTTAGAAGTGCACTAAGTTCTTGATCTAATGTTCTTAATAATGATCCTGATTTACCTACGATACGGCCAGGTACTACAGATTGTATTTCAATATAGAGTCTTTTTTTTGTCTCGTTACGTTTAATAATAAGTTTAGTAATACCTGAATAACCGACGTTATTTGAAATCAAAAATTTAGAGATATAATCTCGAATCGTGTAGTCTTCTTTTACAAAAGAAATATAAGAATTTGTTCCACTATACCATAATGATCTATCTTCTTGTACAATTCCCAGTCTAAAGCCCAAAGGATGTGTTTTATGTCCCATAATCTAGTCTCGTATTAGTTTTATTAAAAATTTATTTATGAATCCATTAAGTATTAGGTTCTAAAATTATGGTAATATGACAAGTTGGTTTACGAATTTGATAACCTCTACCTTGCGCACGTGGTCTAAATCTACGTAATACTGGACCTTGATCAGCGAAAACTGTTTTAACAATTAGATCCTCTTTATTTAAGCCATTATTATTTTCAGCATTTGCAGCGGCTGAGTTTAATACTTGCCAAATTGGACCACAAGCTCTATAAGGCATAAATTGTAATAACATTAAAGCTTCTAAATATGAACGCCCACGAATCTGATCTAAAACACGTCGCACTTTATGTGATGATATTCTAATGTATTTGCTGACAGCTTTTGCTGTTTGTTTATCTTTCATTTATTTCTTAGATATTTATTTCTTTTTTGTACGTCTATCACTACTTTTTATATGTGAACGAAAGTTTCTAGTTGGTATAAATTCTCCAAGCTTATGACCAATAATTTGATCAGATATAAAAAGGGGAATATGTTTTTTACCATTATATACGGAAATTGTATGACCGATCATCGCTGGAATAATCATAGATGATCGTGACCAAGTCTTAATTGAGGTTTTTTTTCCAGTTTTATTCATTTTTTCAATTTTTTGTAACAAATGATAAGCTATAAAAGGGCCTTTACGAAAAGATCTTACCATAAATTTATTTGAAGATAAAATTATAAAAATAATTAAAAGAACATTTAATCTTATACTCTCGAACGAACTATATAAATATCGCTATATTTTTCTTTTTTTCTTGTTTTAACACCAAGCGCAGCTTTACCCCAAGGAGTATAAGCTTTTGGACGTCCAATTGTTGCACGACCTTCTCCCCCACCATGTGGATGATCGCAAGGATTCATAACAGAACCACGCACTGTTGGTCTAATACCAAGCCAACGTTTGCGCCCTGCTTTCCCTAATTTAGTGTTATTACTATCTCTATTGCTCACAATACCAATTGTTGCATAACAACTTTTGTGAACAATCCTAATTTCTTTAGAGGGTAAACGTACTGTGACATAGTTATTTTCTTTTGCTAAAATTCTTGCTGAAGTTCCAGCTGCTCGAACAATTTGACCACCTTTATTATAGGACAATTCTATATTGTGGATAGAGGTACCTAAAGGTATATTTTCTAAAGGTAATGCATTACCAATTTCAATAGGCGCATTTGGACCAGACATGATTTTACTACCAATTTTTAAAGAATCAGGGCAAATTATATAAGTTTTGTCACCATTTTCATAATGAATTAATGCAATCCTAGCATTACGATTAGGATCGTATTCAATAGCAAAGACATTGCCTAAAATATCATGTTTTTTACGTTTAAAATCTATAACACGATATCTTCTTTTATGACCACCACCATGGTGTCTTGTTGTGATTAACCCCTGATTATTGCGACCTTTTTTTCGGTGATTTCTTCCAATTAACTTTTTTTCTGGTTTTGTCTTAGTAATTTCATCAAAAGAAGAAAAAACAGTATTTCTTGTACCAACAGTATAAACTTTACAAATACGAATAGCCATAAATATTATTCCCCTTCCTCTTTATTTAATAGTTATGTTATTAGTTAGTAGAAAAGAGATCAATTTTATTATCCTTTGCTAATTTCACGATTACTTTTTTATAACGAGGTCTAACACCTGTAAATTGCCCCACACGACGTTTTTTCTTAGGTAAGTTACAACTATTAACTTTAATAACACTTACATCAAATAAAAACTCAATTACCTTTTTTATACTACCTTTATTTAGTTTAGGATCTACTAAGAATGTATATTGGTTATTTTCTAATAATAAGTTTGTTTTAATAGTCGTAACAGGGTATTTGATCAAATCAATACTTGAACTAAATTTTATTCTAGCCATTATAAGTTTCCTCAATTGTTTTTAAACTATCTTTAGTAATCAATAAATTTTTAGCTAATAAAATTTGCTTTAGGTTTAAGTTATTCGCAACTATTAATTTAATTGTTTTTATATTTCGAGTAGACTTAAGTAATTTCTCCTCTATTTTTGGAACAACAATTAATGTATTTTCAAATAAATTTATACCAAAAATATTTAATACTTTAATGACATTACTTGTTTTATATTCTAAAAGGTTAAAATTATCTATTACTGTAATATCTTTTTGTTTAGTAATTAATAAGCTTCTTAAACTTAATTGCCATTCTTTACGGTTTATTTTACTTGAATACAATTTTGGTTTTGGGCCAAAAGAAACTCCTCCACCTTTCCATAAAGGTGATCTATTTGAACCTGCACGAGCTCTTCCAGTGCCTTTTTGTCTCCAAGGTTTACGACCTCCACCTTTTACTTCTGCTCTAGTTAATGTATTGGCAGTACCTTGTCTCTCATTAGACCTTTGTGCTAAATATGCACGTTGAATAACATAATTAATTGTATTGGTTGCTTCTTTTAATTTCAAAGTTAATGTTATCTCATCTCCACTTTCTTCTCCTGTTAAGATTTTAATAGGGAAAGTAAGAATTTTTTGTAAAATCATAAATAATTTTTTAGTTTATTATTAAAATTTAATTTGAACGAACAATATTCAACAAATTCCCAGGTTTACCAGGTACATTACCTTTTAGAATTAAAAGATTTTGTTTTGAATCAATCCCCAAAATTTCTAGTTTTGATATAGTAATCTTTTTTGCTCCTAATTGTCCTGCCATTAATTTTCCTGGGAACACTCGACCTGGTGTAGTTCCTGGTCCTATTGACCCCGGAGCTCTATGGTTTTTAGAACCATGCGTCATTGGCCCACGTTTAAATTTATGTCTTTTTTGGTTTCCACTAAATCCCTTACCTATAGATTTTCCAGTAACATTAACAAATTGCCCAATCTCAAAATGATTAACATTTAATACTTGTCCTAATGAATAATTTTCTAAATCTAGGACTTTATATTCACACAAATCAGATAAGGGTGGTATCGCATTTTTTTTTAAGTGTCCTAGTTCAGCTCTTTTTAGATTTAACGTTCGCCCTTTTGAATGTCCAATTTGAACTGCATTATACCCATTAAGTTTTTCCGTTTTAATTTGAGTAATAAAACATGAACCAATACGTACTACAGTTACAGGTAAAGCTAAACCGTCTTTATCAAAAACTTGCGTCATGCCAATTTTATTTCCAAATATTCCAATAGACACAATTATTTATACTCCAAGTTTATATTTTAGAACTAAATTAATATAGTAACTATACTAATTATTATTATAAAGTAATCAACATATGGTTTACCCTGCAAATAAAATTATTCAATTTTATTAATTAATAATCTAGTTAATTTTTGTCTATGTCCAATCTTTTTCCGATATTTTTTTTTGGGTTTCATTTTAAATACAAGAATTTTTGGCCCTAAAAAATGTTTACTTACTACTCCTTTTACTACAACATTATTTAAGTAGGGTTGACCGATAAGAGTCTTTGTTTTATTTTTAACAAATAAAACTCGTCTAATTAAAATAGTGCTACCGATTTTAAGAGTTAATCGATTAAACTCAATAAATTTTTTAGGTTCTACCCAAAATTGACGACCACTGGCTTCTATAATTGCGTATTCCATTGAATAAAAATTATATAACCCTAAGTAATAGTTTTTCAAATTTCTTGATACTATTCTGTTTTATTTTTTAAATTCTAAGTCAAACATAAAAGTCCTGGCATAAGCTATCTTCCCAAAGGACTACTCCTTAAGTATTGTAACTGTTATAGCGTTTCACCATTGAGTTCGAAATGGATCAATGTGGTTCCACTATCCTTTAAACACCAAGACAATATTTTTTAAAGCTAGAAAAAAGTTCAAGTCCTCGATCTATTAGTACATCTCAGCTTAATATATTACTATACTTCTACTTGATGCCTATTTGCAAACCGTTCTTAAAAGAGCGGTTATGTAACGGCTAGTCTTGCCGTGATCTTACTTGTTTTCACAATAAGAGTACTCATCTTGAGGTGGGCTTCCCACTTAGATGCTTTCAGCGGTTATCCTTTCCATACGTAGCTACCCAGCGTTTACCATTGGTATGATAACTGGTACACCAGCGGTATGTTCTTCTCGGTCCTCTCGTACTAAAGAAGAATCCTCTCAATACTCTAACGCCTACACCGGATATGGACCGAACTGTCTCACGACGTTCTGAACCCAGCTCACGTACCGCTTTCATGGGCGAACAGCCCAACCCTTGGGACGTACTACCGCCCCAGGATGCGATGAGCCGACATCGAGGTGCCAAACCTCCCCGTCGATGTGAACTCTTGGGGGAGATCAGCCTGTTATCCCTAGAGTAACTTTTATCCGTTGAGTGACGACTTTTCCACTCAATATCGCCAGATCAC